CTGAATCTCTTCAAACAAAAAAGAGAAAATAATTTATACTCCTGTTGCAGCTGCTACGGTAGCTTTCGTGATTTACCCGAAGCTTTTGAGATGAGACATTCATAAACAACTCTACCATAATTCTTAGCGGATAACCCCAATTTTGGTTGAATACTATAGTACAGTAGATTTTATTATGTTCCAGAATTTGATTCTATAAATATAGAAAGAAATAGATAATAACAAATTACTAAAAAGATGAATACAAAAAAGAAAATATACGAAGAAATTCGCCCCCCTCCCACATATTTGATAGCCTCTCCTATAAAAAAACTGAAAATACCAACTCCATTTGGAATTCCATCAATTACCTGTTTATCAAAAAAAGAATAGAATTTAGCTAACTTTCTTACACTCGCAATTAAAGATACTTCAAAAAAAGCATCTATAGAACCACGATTATATGACCAATCATATATAATATTGATTATTTTATCAGCAATCATTTTTTTAGGAACACTTTTTTGAAATAAATTAAATAAGTTCCAATTTTGTAAAGAAGAAAAAATCGGTTTATAGAAAAAAGACGCTATAAATATTCCGAAAAAAGCTATACTCACCGAAAAAGTTGCATTTATCAAAAATTCATACCAATCCACAGAATTCTTTGAATTTTGATGGAAAAGATCTATAGACGGAATTAACAATTTAGATAATATATCCAAATCGATTCCTTCTTGGCTGAAAGAAATTCCAATGGACCCAACGAAGAAAGTAAATAGTACTAATACAAGCATAGAAAATATCATAGTATTGTCTGATTCATGAGGATAAAAAAAAGGAATGTTTTTAGTACCAAAATGGGTACTATCAAGAAAAAGACGTCTTATGCTTTTGACATTTCGATTTCTTCGATGTGAATATGTCCTCTCCCGAAAAAAAGAAGTCCTTTCATTATTATTCATTGTTAATAAAGCTAATAAATGAATTTTCTTTTTTAATTTTTTTTTTTCTTCTTTGCCCCATAAAGATATTGAATAGAATGAACTATTTTTCTTTCCATTGAAATTTTGAAAATGAACGTTTAAATATCCTTCAAAAACAAGTAAATAAATTCGAAACATATAAAATGCTGTTAATCCTGCGGTGGAACAAGCTATTATTGCGAAAATTGGTGAATACAACCAACTATCATTAAGAATCTCATCCTTGGACCAAAAACAAGCAAAAGGTGGGATACCACAAAGAGAAAGTGTACCTATTAAAAAAGCCGTTTTTGTAATTGGCGCATGTTTTGTTAAACCGCCCATAAAAACCATATTTTGACTTTTATCTGGAGAATATCCAACAATAGCTTCCATTGAATGAATAATGGATCCAGATCCTAAAAACAACAATGCTTTTGAATAAGCATGAGTAATCAAATGAAATAAAGCCGCTCGATAAGAGCCCATACCTAAAGCTAACATCATATAACCCAATTGAGACATTGTAGAATAGGCTAAATTTTTCTTAATATCTTTTTGAGCAATAGCGAAAGTAGCTCCTAATACTACTGTTATTATACCTATCAAAGCTATTCCAGTCATTATGGAGGGTATAACTATGAAAAGAGGAAGAAGTCGAGCTACAAGAAAAATTCCCGCTGCTACCATAGTCGCAGCATGGATAAGAGCAGAAATAGGAGTAGGACCTTCCATAGCATCTGGTAACCATACATGAAGAGGGAATTGGGCAGATTTTGCAACTGATCCGCAAAATAACAAGAGGGCACACAAAGTAACAAAAAGAATATTCACCTCATTCTTATAAATTAAGTTATTGAATATTTGAAATAAATCCCTAAATTCCAAACTACCGGTTATCCAATAAAAACCTAAAATTCCTAATAATAAACCAAAGTCCCCTACACGATTCGTTACAAACGCTTTTTGACAAGCATTTGCCGCAATAGGACGTGTGAACCAAAAACCTATTAATAGATAAGAACACATTCCAACCAATTCCCAAAAAATATAAACTTGTATCAAATTTGAACTAGTAACTAATCCTAACATTGAAGTATTAAAAAAACTCATATAAGTCAAAAATCTCAAATAGCCTTGATCATGAGACATGTAACTATCACTATAAATTAGAACCAGAATACCAACCGTAGTGATTAATATTGACATAATAGAAGTAAGTGAATCGATCAAGTAACCAAACTCTAAAGAAAGATCATTATTTATAGTCCAAGACCATACATATTGATAGATAGAACTATTCTCGATTTGATGAATAGATAAATCAATCGAAAAAATCATAACTATGGTTAACAATAAAATACTAGGAAAAGCCCACATACGGCGAATATTGTTTGTTGCCGTGGGAAAAAGTAGAAGTCCTACCCCTATTAAAATAGGAACTGGAAGAGGGATGAAAGGTATGATCCATGAAGATTGATGTGTATATTCCATACAAAAAAAAAAAAAGAATAAAAAATATTTAGATTCTTGATGAATTTTGTTTCTTATTCGTTTGTTTTATCTCTTTTGTAAAGGGGTTCGGTTAATAAAAAAGTGGATATAGAAATAGAATTGGATATTCTTAATTGTTCTGAATCTTTGCACAATGGTCCCAATATTGGAAAGTACAAAGTGAAAACCGGCCAATAAGAAAATTCCTAGTGAAAAAAAAATAGAAATATTATTTCAAGTAATATATTCATTAATGAATATTACTATTAATTCCTATGTTAGGTTAGTCATTTTTGAATTTATATATATTCAGAAAATATTAAGAAAAATGACTATTAAGAAATAAAAAAAATTGTAAAATAAAAATTGTTATCTTAAAATAAAAATTGTTATCTATAGAGCGAGGATGAGGATAAATCAGTACACCAAAACTAACAACATTTGTTTATTTTGATAGAAATTCTAAAAAGAATCAAAAATAATCTTTTTTTTTATTCAGAAACATTAGTTCCTTTTTGAACTAATTGATTATTTTACATTACAATAAAAAGAGATCCATATATATCTATTATCTATGACAAATTTGGAAAAGGTTTCTAATATTCAATGTTTTTACTTTACCTTTTGATCGAAAAAAAAAAAGAAAGAGTGAATTCAGATAGATAAGACATACGGCTAATTGCAGAATAATTCGTTTTCATTTACAGAACAAATGTCTTTCACATCAAACTATAGCAACGAAAAAACTATACTACTTGTATGCCAGTTCCAAAAAAACGCACTTCTATATCAAAAAAAAAAATTCGTAAGAATTTTTGGAAAAAAAAAGGATATACGGCAGCATTGAAAGCCTTTTCATTAGCTGAATCTATTTTTACAGGTAACTCAAAAAGTTTTTTTTGTAAGAAATAAAAATGTTGGACTGGAATACTATGAATTAGCTCGATTCAAAGAGTATTGTTTAATAGTCATTTTATACTAATACTATTATAGAATAGTAAACATCTATTTTGAATATATTATATATTATAGAATAATATATAATATATTCAAAATAGATCTATAATCTAATTTTTTTGAATGAGTCATAAGCAACTACAAAAAAAGAATTCTCTTTTTCATTACTGGATTGAAGTCAGAACTAGATAGTTCTAGTTTCAACAGTGCTTTTTTTTTCATTTCAAAAAGTCAAAATTGAAAAAAAAATACAAATGAATAGAGAAATCAAAACGTTCTTTTACTTAAATATAAAATGATTCCATATATCATATATTTCTCTATTCATATCTTTTCAATATTCGAAAAAATGAAATGACTTTTTATTCTCAATTTATATAATAAATGTTTAGAAATGTACTCAATAAATATCGGACTTTACTTTATTCAATCTCGACGATTGACTAAAGAATTGGTTATTATGATTTCGAGTAAGCCGCTATGGTGAAATTGGTAAACACGCTGCTCTTAGGAAGCAGTGCTAGAGCATCTCGGTTCGAGTCCGAGTAGCGGCATGGCATCCTCTATTTTATTTCCAAAATTGGAAAAGAATCATATCATAAGTCCTATAATGAATTCAATTCCCTATTTCTATTCCGAGTATTCATACCTTTTTTATTTTCATTATAGATATTTTTCTTTTCATTATATATATATGATATTTTCAACTTTAGAGCATATATTAACTCATATATCGTTTTCCCTGATATCAATTGTTATTTCAATTCATTTGATAACCTTATTAGTCAATGAAATTGTAGGATTATATGATCTGTCCAAAAAAGCCATGATAATAACTTTTTTCTGTGTAACGGGATTGTTAATTACTCGTTGGTTTTTTTCGGGACATTTACCATTTAGTGATTTATATGAATCCCTAATCTTTCTTTCATGGGGTTTTTCAATTTTTCATATGGTTCTTTTTTTTAAAAAGGAGAAAAACCTTTTAAGTACAATAATTGCACCAAGTGTTATTTTTACCCAAGGCTTTGCGACTTCGGGTCTTTTAACCAAAATGCATCAATCCGTAATATTAGTACCCGCTCTACAATCCCATTGGCTAATGATGCACGTAAGTATGATGATACTGGGCTATGCAGCTCTTTTATGTGGATCATTATTATCAGTGGCTATTTTAGTCATTACGTTTCAAGAAGTCATCCAAATTCTTGGTAAAAGAAAGAATTTGGATTCTTTAAAAAAATCAGTTGATTTTGTTGAAATCAAATACATGAATAGGAATGAAAGAAACAATGTTTTACGAAAAACTTCTTTTTCTTCTTCTAGAAATTATTACAGGTCTCAATTTATTCAACAATTGGATCGTTGGGGTTATCGTATTATTAGTCTGGGTTTTCTCTTTTTAACGGTAGGTATTCTTTCAGGAGCAGTATGGGCTAACGAGGCATGGGGTTCCTATTGGAATTGGGATCCAAAGGAAACTTGGGCCTTTATTACTTGGACCATATTCGCGATTTATTTACATACTAGAAAAAATAAAAAATTAGAAGGTGTAAATTCTTCAATAGTGGCCTCGATAGGATTTCTTATAATTTGGATATGTTATTTGGGGATCAATCTATTAGGAATAGGACTACATAGTTATGGTTCATTTACATCTAATTGACTAAAAGAACCTGAGAAAGAAAAATATGGAAAGCATCTAAATATATACTTTCCATAAATCGTCGAGAACCCTTTCAATCAAGTAATGGAATGATTCAAGGGGTTCTCACAAACAACAAACATATTCGATTCTAATTTCAATTTTTGAAATGAATCTAACGGAAAAATATTTTTTTTTATCTTTTTGATTCATTTATTCACAAAAATAATCCATCAAAAATTAGATAGAATAGCTTCAACCTTGTCAACCGAAAATGAGAAAATGAAATCTGGATAAATACCAATACCTATTATGGGTATAAGGATAGAAATCGAAATAAATAATTCTCTGGGCCCAGAATCAAAAAAAGAAGAGTTTGGTGTATTAAAAAACTTATATCCATAGAACATCTGCCGTAAGATAGATAATAAATAAATAGGAGTTAATATCATTCCAATTGCTGTTACAAAAGTAATTAGTATTTTCATCATGAAAAGATATTTTTGACTAGTAATTATTCCAAAAAAAACGATCAATTCTGCAACAAAACCGCTCATGCCAGGCAATGCAAGAGAAGCCATTGATAAGATAGTGAAAATAGTGAATATTTTTGGCATTGGGATAGCCATTCCGCCCATTTCGTCAAGATAAAGAAGACGCAGTCTATCATAACTAGTTCCTGCCAAGAAAAAAAGGGCAGCGCCAATAAATCCATGAGATATTATTTGTAAAATGGCCCCGTTGAGACCAGTATCACTTATAGAACCTATTGCTATAATTATAAAACCCATATGAGATACGGAAGAATAAGCTATTCTTTTTTTTAGATTCCGTTGACCAAAAGATGTTGAAGCGGCATAGATTATTTGAATAGAACCTAATATCATTAACCAGGGGCAAAATATGGAATGAGCGTGGGAAAAAAATTCCATATTAATTCGAACCAACCCATATGCTCCCATTTTTAATAAGATTCCGGCTAAAAGCATACAAGTGCTGTAATGTGCCTCTCCGTGGGTATCTGGTAACCATGTATGTAAGGGTATAATCGGCGATTTGACAGCAAAAGCAATAAGAAATGCCGTATAGAATATTATTTCTAGTGCCACGGGATATGATTGATTAATTAATGTTTCAAAATTGAATGTTGGTTCATTAGAGCCATATAAACCGATACCCAGAATTCCCATTAATAAAAAAACAGAAGCTCCTGCAGTGTACAAAATAAACTTTGTAGCTGAATACAAACGTTTCTTTCCCCCCCACATGGATAAAAGTAGATAAACGGGAATTAATTCCAATTCCCACATGATGAAAAAAAGTAAAATGTCTCGAGAAGAAAATGGTCCTATTTGACCGCTATACATTGCTAACATCAGGAAATAGAAGAATTGGTATTCTCGAGTAACCGGCTGAGCCGCTAAAGTGGCTAAAGTAGTTATCAATCCTGTCAGTAAAATAGGTCCTATAGAGAGTCCATCTATTCCTAATCTCCAGTAAAAATCAAAAAAATTGATCCATTTATAATTCTCCGTCAGTTGAATTAGTGGATCATCCAATTGGAAATGATAACAAAATGCATAGGTTGTTAGAAGGAGATCGATTAAGCATATACAAATGCTATACCACCTAATTACCTTATTTCCCCTATGAGGAAATAAGAAAATTAAGGAACCTGCGGCTATTGGGAAAACAACAACTATTGTTAACCAAGGAAAATAATTCGTGATAAAAATAAGATAAACTTGGGCCAGAAAAGCCCGTGCTCAAAATAAAAAAGAAAAAAAAAAGATTTTCTATTTTATTTTGAGCACGAGTTTTTGCCAGTAAAAAACGTATTCGTGTAGTGTTTTTTGAAACGAATCAATAAGCTAGACCCATACTTCGAGTTGTTTCATGCCATAAATAAACTCGAACACTTAAGAAATCCGTCGGACAAGCGGACTCACACCTCTTACAACCAACACAGTCCTCTGTTCTTGGGGCAGAAGCTATTTGCTTAGCTTTACATCCACCCCAAGGTATCATTTCTAATACATCTGTCGGACAGGCTCGGACACATTGAGTACATCCTATACATGTATCATAAATCTTTACTGAATGTGCCATTATCTATAGTAATTTTGGATGTTCAAAAATGAAAATTATCGATCTAGTAAACTCGTAAATGAATCGTATATTTATATACCAGATGAATCAATGATTTGTGATAATATTGTTAACTGAAAATAAAAAAAGGCGTCTAGATAAATTTAGAAGAGGGAATAGAAGAGGACCAGGATACTTTAATTTCTTATGATTTAGGCAATGCAAACATGATATGATCATAAGTTGTGTCGAATAAATACTCAAATGAATTGATTAATATTACACTATTTGAAATTCGACTTTATTATTCATTATGATAGGATTAATGCTATTTATTCAACAAATTCGATTGATTGATACGGGTTGATTTTCTGTTACGAGCAATTGAGGAAACAATAGCCAGTCCGATAGCCGCTTCAGCGGCTGCAATAGCTATAACAAAAATTGAAAAAATATTTCCTTTTAATTGGCGATTATCAAAAAAATCAGAAAAAGTTACTAGATTTATATTAACTGCATTCAGTATAAGTTCAAGACACATAAGGGCTCTAACCATATTTCGGCTCGTGATCAATCCATAGATACCAATAGAAAATAAATAGGCACTCAAAACAAGTACATGTTCGAGCATCATTGACCAACTCCTTATAAATTTGGATTCATTAACAAAAGAATATATCGGCAATAACAATAAAAAAAAGAATTTCTACATAAAAACTCTTTCACTTCACATAGGATTCGACAGAAATGAATGTGAGAAAATTGAAAAAAAAAAAAGAATCTTGATTTCTATTACTAGTTCTCTAAAGATTTCTTACTGACGAGCTACGACAATTGCACCTATCAAAGAAACTAAAAGAATTATTGAAATTAGTTCAAATGGAAGAAAAAAATCTGTTGATAAATGAATTCCAATTTGTTGACTAGTACTTATCAAATCTTGCTCAATAATCTGATTTGGTCTTGTAGTCCAAATAATTCCGTACCATGATGTATCTGAAATAATAGTTATTAATGAAACAAAAATACTTGTACAAACTATCAAAGTAATTCCATCCCCTACGGTCCAAAGATTCAAATCTTGGTAATATTCGGAACTATTCATGAACATCACAGCAAATATGATTAAAATGTTAATAGCTCCCACGTAAATAAGTAGCTGTGATGCAGCTACAAAATGCGAGTTTGCTAAAATATATAATAAAGATATACAAACAAGAACCAGTCCCAACGAAAAAGCAGAAAAAATGGGGTTGGTAAGTAATACTACTCCTAAACTTCCTAATATAAGACCCGATCCCAGAAAGACTAAAAGAAAATCGTGCAGCGTTTCAGGCAAATCCATTCTATGTAAAAAAAAAAAAAGACAAAGAAATCGAAATTTCATGACCTTATTGATATGACCAGGAAAAAATTTGGATATACTTCAATTTTTCTTTGCATTGAAAAACCTAAGTAGTTTAAATTGATATAGTTATAATCAATGTCATTCCACTCTTTATACGAAAGAGTAGTTTGAAACGATATTAAAACTAAAGTATAAAGGTAGATAGAACATATATAACCATTGAAAATCTTATTGAAATTCAAAAAGATTTTCAATTTCGATAATATATTTATATATTCTATTTAAGAATATAGTTCTCTAATAATTATAGAATATTATTTCTACTAATATGATATCGACTATATTATTCATTTTTTATACAATTTTTGAAAATATTTTATTTCGATTATTCTATTTATATAATTTATATATATATTATATATAGAATATTCGTTTTTTTTTTATTTTTTTAAGAATTTTTTTGAATTATAAAAAATTGTCTTTTTTGATTTGAATTGTTCGAATTGTATAATCATCAATTATTGACATTGGTAAACGGCCCAAAGCAATTTGATTATAATTCAATTCATGACGATCATAAGTTGAAAGTTCATATTCTTCAGTCATTGATAAACAATTTGTTGGACAATACTCAATACAGTTACCACAAAAAATACAGATTCCGAAATCAATACTGTAATTTAGCAATCGTTTCTTTCGAATATCCGTTTCCATTTTCCAATCAACAACGGGTAAATCTATAGGACATACACGAACACATACTTCACAAGCAATGCATTTATCAAATTCAAAATGGATTCGACCGCGGAAACGTTCTGATGTGATTAATTTTTCATAAGGATATTGAATAGTTACAGGTAAACGATTTGCGTGAGATAAGATAATCATGAAACTTTGACCAATGTACCTTGCAGCTCGTACTGTTTGTTGACCATAATTCATGAACCCAGTTACCATAAGGAACATATTGTAAATATCTATGAATAGTATAGTTTTGTTTGATTTCTTTCTCTTATTTGAGACAAGTAATGAATATAGAACATCTTTTACAGCGAAAACAATTGAGACGAAGTTGTTAATAATAGATTACCGAGAGAAATCGGTAAAAGAAATTTCCATCCAAGATTTAATAATTGATCCATTCTTAGCCTAGGCAAAGACCATCTTGTTATGATAGAAACGAATAAGAAAAAATAGCTTTTAGCTAATGTAATAAAGAGATCAATTGTAGTTCCAAAAACTCCGTATGTTTTATTTATTTCAAAAAATTCAGAAACAAATATGTACGGAATAGAAATATTGGAACCGCCCAAGTAAAGAACTGTTCCAAATAATGAAGAAATGAAAAGGTTTAAATAGGAAGCAACGTAAAATAAACCAAATCGAATACCTGAATATTCTGTTTGATAACCAGCTACTAATTCTTCTTCTGCTTCTGGTAAATCAAAAGGTAATCTTTCACATTCGGCTAGCGAAGAAATTAGAAAAACGATGAAACCCATAGGTTGACGCCACAAATTCCAACCCCAAAAACCATATTTTGATTGCGCATCAACTATATCAACTGTACTTAAACTGTTAGATAATCCTAGTCGGTGATAACATTACTGTTCCCATCTCTATTACAGAACCGTACATGAGATTTTCACCTCATACGGCTCCTGGAAAGCCTTAAGTAAATCTAAGGACCGGGTCGATTATTTATCTCTTTATATATCCCTAAATTGATCTCTTGATATATCCCTAAGATATAGAAGATGAAAATCTATCGAACGGTTCTGAATTAGACCAATTCAATTCTGTCTGTTCTAGAAATAACGAAATAAGAAAGAGAAATCTATTTTAATAAAAGATCCATCCAATTAAAGCACTTCTGAATTGATCTCATCCCTAAAAAATACAAATTTGTTGAGTAATAAATAACTGAATTCTTCAATAAAATACTCTTTTATAATTCTCAATAACCCTCATGATTTTGAATGACGAAAAATAATTACACATTCGTTTCTTAATTATGATGTCAATTTTATCTCCATGAATATGGATATAAGAAATCAAAAACGAAAAATAGATTTCTCTTTCGTTTTTGATTTCTTATTTTTTTTTTCGTTCCTATTCTTCTTTTTTGTGCTATGAAAAAGGGACCTCAAAAAATTGGAAAGGATTTTTTCGTTCCTGATAGTAATTTATTTAGTGAGTGGATGGAAGCATACTCTGGATCGGAGTTGTGGGGAGTACTGCTTTCTTTTTTCTACCAACTTAAAGCCCCCAATTAGTATTCTTTTTATATTCTGCGTAAATTGTCTTTTGGATAATTTACAAAATCTGTGTTACTAATCCTTTGTGTATCTTGGTGTTTCTAACCATCCAGTCTTTTTTATTAACCCCCCTTATTTCTTTTTATATATCTATGATAATTCATAAAAATGGTAACTAAAACTCAATAAGGTTGGTCTTTTGAGACCGCTTCAAAACAGGATGACAAATTATCCAATCTTGGGTTAAATGTCCTCTTCTGTTTATAATTTTATTTCATTCTTATACATAGAAAATGAGACTCAATATTTTTACTGCCCTTATAAAATCATCATACTATCTATTAACTAGAAGGAATATAGTATTCTGAAATTAGATTCAATAGAAGCTGTTTTATTTCACTCATATAACTATCTAATTTAGTTCTTCAATCAGAATTGTGAAAAAGAAAATAAAGAGAATGAAGGTTTCTATTCAATTTATTCGCTATATAGTACGATATAGAAATAGAGTACTATAAAGAGAGGAGCATAGCAATAGCATCGAATAGCTTTTTCGGTTTCAACGAATCGCACGTAGAGATATTGATAAGACACATAGAGTTAATGGTATTTCATAACTAATCGATTGAGCAGCAGCTCGTAGACCACCCAAAAAGGAATATTTATTATTTGAGCCATATCCTGACATAAGAAGTCCAATGGGAGCAATACTCGAAATAGCAATCCATAAAAAAACACCTATATTGAAATCAGATAAAACAAAGTTATAGCCAAACGGAATTACTGAATAACTTATTAGAATGGATATGACTGATATGGATGGTCCGATACTGAATAAATGAATATCTCCCCTAGATGGAATAAGATTCTCTTTGAATAGTAGTTTTGTTCCGTCTGCTAGAGCTTGAAGAATTCCAAAAGGACCAGCATATTCAGGTCCAATACGCTGTTGTACCCCTGCAGATATTTCTCTTTCTAACCATACAATTGCTAGTACACTTATTGTAATTCCCAAGACAAGAATCAAAATTGGTACAAGTATCCATAGAATTCCATAGACCTCTTTGAAAGATTCCAATCCGGAAAAGGAGTTTATATCTTGGACTTCCGTTGTATCAATTATCATTTCAACGATCAACTTCTCCCATAATGATATCTATGCTACCTAGTATTGTCATAATATCAGCCAATTTCATTCTTTTAACTAATTGAGGAAGAATTTGCAAATTGATAAAACCAGGTGGACGAATTTTCCATCTCCAAGGAAAACCATTCTGATCTCCTATTAGAAAAATTCCTAATTCTCCCTTGGGGGCCTCAATTCTCACATAAAGTTCTTGTTTCGGCAATTCAAAAGTAGGAGACGATTTTTTACCAATGAATCGATATTCAAAATCATTCCATTCTGGCTCCTTTTCTCTATCAAAGCAGCGAATTTCGAAATTTTCATAAGGCCCCCCTGGAATTCCTTCCAAAGCCTGTTGAATTATTTTTATGGATTCCACCATTTCACCAATTCGAACTAAATAACGAGCTAATGAATCTCCTTCTTTTTGCCATTGAACTTCCCAATCAAATTCCTCGTAACACTCATAATTATCAACTTCACGTAGATCCCATTGTATTCCGGAAGCCCGAAGCATCGGTCCTGATAACCCCCAATTTATAACTTCCTCTCTACCAACAACACCCACTCCTTCAACCCGTTCTAAAAAAATGGGATTTCGCGTAATAAGTTTTTGATATTCAATAACCCTTGTTAAAAAATAATTGCAGAAATCAAAACATTTATCTATCCAACCATAAGGTAGATCAGCCGCTACTCCCCCAATACGAAAAAAATTATGCATCATTCTCATACCTGTCGCAGCTTCGAATAGATCATATATTAATTCTCTTTCTCTAAAAATATAGAAAAAAGGGGTTTGTGCACCAATATCTGCCATAAAAGGTCCCAGCCATAGTAGATGAGAAGCTATACGACTTAACTCCAACATAATTACTCGTATATAGCTGGCTCTTTTAGGTACTTGAATATTTCCCAATTGTTCCGGTCCGTTTACAGTTATTGCTTCTGTGAACATAGTAGCTAAATAATCCCAACGTGTTACATAAGGCAGATATTGTATAATTGTTCGGTTTTCCGCTATTTTTTCCATACCTCTGTGTAAATAACCCAATATTGGTTCACAATCAATAACATCTTCACCATCCAGAGTAACAATAAGTCGCAGAACACCATGCATCGATGGGTGTTGAGGCCCCATATTTACTATCATGAGGTCTTTTCTTGTAGCTGGAACATTCATAGGTTTTTCCTCGATTCATTCTTCCATGAATCGTTCAAAAAAAAGTGAATCAAAATTCAGTATCTATTAAATCGAATAATTCAAATTCTTGAAATTAGCTAATTTGTGAATCCCGAATACCCAACCGATTTATTAAATTTTTATAACGTATTTTGTTTTTCTTTGACAAATACGACAATAGTCGTTGCCGTTTTCCCAGAATTATACGTAAACCTCTTTGAGATAAATAGTCTTTTGGGTGTAATTCAAAATGTGAAGTAAGTCTTCGTATCTTATTAGTGAAGTTGAATACTTGAAATTCAACCGATCCCGGGTTTTTTTTTTTCTTTTTTTTTTGTGAAATAACAGGTATAAATGAATTTTTTATCATAAAATGAAAGCTTTCCCCCCCTCCTTTTTGGTAGATATTTTTATTAGTAATAGTAATGACACTTATTTTGAATTTTTTATATGAAATTTTCTCTTACTTTATTTAACAATTCTGAATTTCTTTTTTTTTTTTCAAATTCATTATTAAGGAATGTAATTCAAATAGATAATAAATACTTACTATATTTATGGATTCATAAAATAATAAAATCTATTGTCTTGTATTTTAAAAATAAAAATAAGACAATAGATTTTATTCATTTTTCTATGGATTTGTTTCTATCTAATGGAGACATCATTGAATTCGTATCAATCCCACAATGCGTGTGGGCGTTTATTTTATTTATCTATAAATATATATAAATGTTCACATATCAGATATCAGATAGATATGTTACGAGAAATATTATGATAATGATAAATAGAACAAAAATCTAGATTTTCAATCGAGGATACATACGTATTCTTAATATACTGAAACGGCTTCCATTATGTGTATCAAACCAATAGCGATTCATACAAGCTAAATCTTCGAATCGATAATTTGGCCAAAGAAAGAATTTTAAATTCATTAGTTTTTTTGTATCGCTATCAAGATCTTTATTTTTAGTCAAAACTTCAGAAGAATTTTTTATTTCTTTCTCATTTATTGTGTTTCTATCCATAGTCTTGCGATTCCTAGGGTTCAAACAAATTAGAATTCGCAATTCTCTACGGCGTCTAGTTGACAAAAGATTTTCAGGAATAAGTAAATCATAATGATTTTTATCTTTGTTTCTTTTCGAAATTTTGCGTTTGTGCTTCAATGATATGCTTATGGTTTGATATATAAAAAATTGTTCGTAGTTTTTTTTTTTAGAAATACGATTAGGTTCTATAGAAAACAGTAGGTTCTCCTGCATTTCCTTTGTGTCCCTATATTCTGTATAAAAAGTGTCCGTACTCCATCCACGCGCCCAATTTTCTAGATCTAGTTCGGTCTTTTTTAGAGACGAAATCACTAATTTGTTTAGTTGTTTTACTTGATTCATGATAGGCATTACGGTCATATTTCCAGCTAAGTCGCTCTCGTAGGACTCCCTAAAGTCCATATGAAAAACCAAATATTTACTTACTAAAAAATTCCGTTCTCCAATTAGATTTGTCCTGTTTTTACTTTTCTTTTTAAATATGCGCAAATTCTGCGAATTAGGCGAATTATACTCTGAGTTATATAATTCTTGATATTGTTGACTCGCGAAAAAGAATTTTATTGGTAAGATCCAAGGATTCTTCTTATATGCACTTAATTTTGAAAAAAAACCAAATGTCGGAGTCAATAATTTCTCATTCGTTATGGAATTCTTTTTTCTTTTTCGATTCATTCCCATCCTTCTTTTTCCATTCCTTCTCCTTCCCGTCCTTCTTTTTCCATTCCTTCTCCTTCCCGTCCTTCTTTTTCCAGTCATTCCCATCCAATGAAAATACTTTCTAGGCTTCTTTTTTTCATCTAGAATACCATCTTCTCCTATATAATTTTGGATAAAGCTATCGCCCATTATGTCAAATAATTCTTTGATATTTTTAGGTATGTTATAAGAAGGTGATTTATCTCCATAAATATAGGATTTTTTCTTATCTGCATAATTTATATATTGATAGGAGAAAAGATCATATCCATATTGTTTTTTTATTTTTTTTTTTTTTTTTAATAACTCTACGTTTTGTTTTTTGGAAAAAATGAATAGAGTTTTTTTAGATGAATCATATTCAAGTAAATCGTTATTTTGAGCCACGCGATGTTCATGGATTCTATTCCTCCACTTTTGTGGTACTAATCTCGACCATGCGCTCTGAGGTAAAGCATATTGATAATGAACCTTTAACCAATTTGTCCATTGATTCATTATAGAATCGGGACGGTTCTTATGTCTTAGCGATTCAAAAATAGATGTTAACTTATATCCATTACTAACTTGGAGTTGTGATAATTTAAACAATACATAGGCTTGTGACAAAGAAGATACATCACAAGAATTCTGTGAATTCATATCCGTAATATTCCAAGGTTTGTCTATAATCGACATAAATCGAAATATACTTTGTTCATTTTTTTTTTTATTGTAAATGGATTTATTTACAATTTTCTTTGTTAATTCAAATAAATAACGAGTTAATTTAATAAAATTAAGATAACGTTGTACAATGCTCGAAGTAAGGAAATCTTCTACATAGTTAGTAGTAAGGATATGTATGTATAGCCTTTCCATGAAAATTTGAAAAAAACAATAGGATTTACGGATTAATCGAACGTTTCTTCTTTGTACTATTTTCAAACTATTTTTTACTAATCTTTTAGCATCAGTTATAACCCCATCTTTTTTTTCTTCTGTCATTTTTTCTATTTCTTTTAAGATTTTTGGTATTTCTTTTAAGATTGTCTTTGTTTTAACATTAAGATCTTTTATCCTTTTTTCTGGCGATTCCTCAATCATTGGATTACTCTTACTGATTGGTAAATTTTTTTTACTGATTGGTAAATTTTTTTGGATTTCACTCAATTCTTGTTTTAGGATTCGATCCTCTTTTTTTCTTTCTTTTTCTCTTTCATTATAAAATTTTCGAAAACGATTTTTCAAATCTTTTTTCAATTGTTTTGTGATTCTTTTGAAGAAAATGGGACCAAAAAATGAAAATGGGTTTGGTACATGTTCCTCAAAGGGCCATTCGACCATTGTTCCATAACCTGTTAAAAACCATGAGGATCTTTTTTCAGTGGATCTTTTTTCAGTGGATCTTTTTTTTTTTTCAGTAGATCGTACCTTAGGTTTGTTGTGCCAAGGTTTGAGAACAAAAGGGAATAAGACCTTTATCTGAATACCGTAATCGATCCAGTTTACTGGCAATGTGTTATTAGGTGTTGGAATGCCACCATAGTTGCATTTAAGATGGGTTTCCAGTCTCCAATCCCGAAAATCTTCTGACCATTCGGGATTTTGAAATAATAACATACGAATTATATTTTTAGTGATTATCAATGCAGGTAATAGAATATATTTTCTAAACATGGATTGAAATAGTAATACAAAACTTCTTATTATTAGACCATATAGAATGATCTCCCAGTCTTCTTCGACTCGTCTACGTCTAGCTTCACCCTCGTCTTTGGCGGCCTCTTTCGATTTCTCTTTTTGCACTTCCAGATACTTCAAAAATTCTGAATTATCAGTACCGGGTTTCCTGAAATATTCTTTCCAATATTGGGAGATATCATTGAAAAGCTGACCAAACGGGTAGTTGTCTATTATCCTCTCTAAAAAAAGGGGGGAATGGACATGTCCATATCCTTGCCAGAGTCTCAAAATTGCTATTTTACGCCTTTGAGCGCGCACAGATCCTGTGATAAGTTCTCTGTTAAAATCTGGTTCGCGTGCAAAAGCAGGTAAAACAACTTCGGAGGCTTGCTCAAATAGCACATGCTTCATCTTTTTACTAGCCCTTTTCGGTGAAAAATGAATCATGATAACTACACGTTCAGCATATTCGGAACGAATATGAGGATCCTTTGGGGTCTGTTCCAGCACTACCTGTAAGTCGTCGATTAATTGGTATGACCATCGAGGAACTTCTTTACTTATTTCGTTTATTTCACTACATAGTATTCTATTAAAAAATGTATTATTTTGAGGATTAGTCCGAATTGCGTCAAATAAGAAGTTTCTTTTTCTTTTTTTTTCTTCGGAATAGATTTTTACTTGTTCATGTTCTGGAAATAAATAAAGTTTGTCAAAATTCAAACTTGATACTGATTTTTCCGAAAATTGACTCATTAAGTTAAAAAAAAAACCCATTTCAGTGAATAATAATTTTCTATCAAATTTATCTATTTTCTGTTCCAATTCTGCAGAATTACTATCAATACAAAGAAGGAGACCATGAATTTTATTTATCAAAATGGATTTTGTTGTGTAAGTTTTATTTCTAATAAAGGGTGACACGCTTTTTTGGATTTCTCCACGAGCGCGTCCATTCAAGAAAGGATCATATATTTTAGGTAAGCATGTTTTTTTCCTCCGATCATCAGATAATCGAATTCGATTTTCAAATACATCGACAGGATTAAATTTCTTACCTTTCTTATCTAGAATTTTGGCCCTTTGAAATAATTCATTGCTTAGTTGATTTTTTTTTTCTTTATTAATGGAGCTCCAAGAATTACACAATTCATTATCATTATAGGAGGTTTTATCTCTTTTGAAGAGATCCATTTTTTTTTCCATGATTTTATGAAAACTGGATAAATGAGCTGGATACGTGAAAGATATTCGTTTTTTTCCATCACTTTCACATGTTTGAAAAAAAAATTGTGAATTTTCATCTCTTACAACCTGGTCAAATTGATCATTTGCTATATATCGCAAAGGCCTAGTCCATCTTTGAAAATCGAAAAGAGTAGTTACATAAGCTTTTTCGAACGGGACGATTTTTTTCTTTTTCTGAATATTAATGTTGTTGGAAGTCTTCTCATTCTCAGAAAGATAAATAGTAATATCTTCTTTGTTAGTTTCTTCCGTTTCCGCATCTATTGCAGCTTCGACTTCGTGCAGGTCCCTCTCGTCGTAGTCTAGCATTTCCTCACCAAAAAAAAAATACGGGAGCGGTACTCTGCTGATAGAGTGTAAAAAGATAGCAAAGGCCAAAACTACAAATATTTGCCCCATATAATTTCGCAATTGTAGAAGAATGTATTTATCAAATCTCATAGTTATCTTAGATTTGATCGAATTTTTTTTCTTTAACCAGACTAATACCAATCCAATACATTTCATTAAAAAGATGTGACCAATTAACCACCCAACAAAACTACTTGTTAAGAATAACAATTTATTGTTGGATCGAAACAGATAAATGTGCATTAATCTTATTAGGATTGAACTTGGCAAAAGAACGGGGTTTAATAGCTGAAAAAAAAGATTGTTAAAGAATACTTTGCAAGTCCTAAAATTACGTATTGAATTTGGATTCTTGTATCCAGAATCCAGGTTGGATTCCCATCCCCATCCCCCCGAATAGTAGTGTTTGTCATTTTTGTGTACATAATTGAAGAAAAGATACGGTAGAGTTAAGAATGTTAGTGTATGAGGTTTATTCAATGCCAAATGAAAAGGGCCATAATAGATCGATATGAACATCATGAGGCGTCCCGTAATAAACCCGGTTGTTGCTGCTATTTCAGTCTCGGACCCTTTTTCCATAACCCGGGCTCGAATAAGGAACAGATAAGACGGTCCTATGGAGGCTGTAGTCAGAAATCCATAATAGAGTCCGATCACAACGGTTGAATTCAGTATTTTAAGGCAGAAACCTACTACAAAATCTCGTACACAAAAGTTATAAGTCATAATTAATCCCTCCTATTTTGTTTATATATAATATAATTCGATTCCATTTGGTCAATTTTACCATTAGATTTGTTCTTATCGGTTTGCTTCGGATCTCCTTTC